ATAAAGGAACAGATTGAAGTATAATAAGTAAGATAAAAAAAAAAAATGCTTTCTTTATGCACGAAGAAAAATTCTGATTTGATTAATATCAGGATATTAATGAGTTCTTCATTCATTCATTGAATGATAAATGATTACAAGTGAAGGAGATACACGATTTAAATAATGGAAAATCCAATATTTAACAATTGTATCTAGAATGACCGGAAAAGTGGAAACAAGACCAGATATAATTTGATCGTTATGAGCCAATCCAAAATCCTTGTAGACCGAGCCAATCATTAGTTCCCAACCATGGGGCGAGTGGAATCCGATCCATAAATCAGTGACTAAAAGAATAGAAAAAGCTTTTATTGTATCACTTAAATTATAGAGAAATTCCTGAACCCAAGAATTCAGAATGCAAAATTCTTCATTACCCAGAAAAAAAGAACCACTTAGAATAGCGAAACATATTATATTTGTCGAGAAATGAAAAATGATATGTAAATGATATTCATTGTGTGTTTTGACCAATTGTATTGTTTCGTTGTGGATTCCTATACGAAGCTTTTTTATATGTGTCTCCGGGTACTCCTTTAGAATTTCGTCTAACAGGAATAATTCTTCTAATTCTATAAATCTTTCTAGAACGTTCTTCTCTTGAATATCATTCCAAAAAGTTTCGGATTGCCCGGTATTCCACCAATTAGTAATCCAAGGTTCCAGACATTTATTAAATGAGAGAGAAACCCACCAGGGCAAAAAAACGATAGATGCAAGATATGGGAGGGAAGTCAATGCTTTCTTTTTTTTCACTTTTTATCTGTGAATTGTTAATGAACCCGCTTCATTCGTCGACTCTCTATGATCTGATATTTCTCTGAAGCATGGGTTCTATAACAAGGTATGGAACCTATGGTTCTATTTCCAATTTTTGTGTAATTATTTAGTCCTTGAATCTAGAAGGAATATAGAATAAAGGTATGTTTCGGATGAAAAAAAAAAGGATCGATTGAAAAAAAGAGAAAATTTATGAGATATGATCCATCTGTATCTAACGTATCAATTAAAAATCTTGGGCCTAACCTAAAATAAAAAGAAAAGATGAATTCTGTATTCCGAAATGTTCGTGTTCGTATATATCTATGATAAGCTAGACGAGTTCCTTCCCTCATGCTGAGGAAAGCATTTATTCTTAATTTTTTTTTTCAAAATCCTTCAATTGGTATGCGCAAGAAATAGGCCAATTCCGCAGCTTTTTGTTCGATTTCTCGTGGAGTAAAATTCTCATCGGTACGAGTCAAGGGAATGGCTCCCTGGCCTCTTATTTCCATATAAAGGACACGACGAGGATAAAGACCTTCTGTAACTTCCATTCTGATTGACTGGATATCTCTCATAAAGAATCGAAGGAAGACGCGACGATCTTTTCCAGGAAATCCCCAACGAAAAATACACACTATTCCTTCTTTTCGATCGAATCTATCATAACCACTGCCCACATTCCACGAAATTGTGCACCACAAATAGGAGCTAATGAATAGACCCGCGATCCCATAGAAAGACATCACGATCCCTTGTGGAAAAAAAACAATTTGCTGATATGGGAATATGGATATCAGATTCCTACCAAGATAACTGGAAGTTCCAACCACTAAGAATCCTAGGGAACCAAAAAAAAGGATACATGCCCAGCAAAAATTACTTGTTTTTCGAGACCCCGTTATAAGTTCTATCCGTATATGTTCTGATCGCCAGTTCATATTATACTAGATGCAGTTGCATTTGATTGGAATTTATAGAATAGCCAAATTAAATTGGACTTTTCTTTTCTTGTTTCCTAAGTAACCCTCATCAACTAGCACTACTCTAATGTGAACTATTAGGAGTAATTGGTTAGATACATTGATTTTCTATTTTTATTTTAATAAGTTCCTGATCCATTTTGGATTCGCTATATCCACATATACATGCATTTCTCGAGATATCATGCATCCACGTGCATAACAGCTCTTCTATTTTTATTCGGGGGGATCCACATATCGTACCATATTACACTAAATGGATACCTGTATTATGATTCAGTGTTGAAATAAATTGATGAGATTTAGTCCCATCGTATCTAATCTAGATAATCTTATTGTTTTGAACATGAAGAAATAAAGAAGCCATTGCAATTGCCGGAAATACTAAGCCCACTAAAGGCACAAAAATAGAAGGTAAGTTGAGATCTGTCATAGAATGGGTGCCTCGATTTAATTATTTACTATTTGTACCTATTATAAAGATATCTTATGATAAGTATATCCATTCATTATAAGTAATATTAAGTAGTTAATAAGTGCAAGGAATGTAGAATAAAATGTACCTATTCCTCTTTCTACACAAATATGTATGAGAATCCACTTTAATTAATTTTTTATTCTTCTTCTCCTGCGAAGTAAGGAGTTTATTATAAGTTCGCGACTCTAACTAATCTGATACAACAGGGATCTCTAGTAAAAAATAAAATAGGGGTTCTTTATCGGGAGATGAGATATATAAATAACCTTTCTTCTATATTTATTTCTTCTATATCTCTCCATTTAATAATTATAATTTAATTATGAATTTATATATTTTATATATATTCATAATTAAATTATATTCATAATTTAATTATATTCATAATTAAATTATAATTATTAAGAAAAAAGAATATTTCTAATTAAATGAAAATTCATTACTAGTTAAAACTAATTATTAATACTAGTTAACTATTTATTTTATTTATTTTCGAATGAACTACTATTAACTAGGGTTACCTTAATTACGATGAACTAAATACTTGTTCGCGAAAAATAACTGAATCTAGCGCTGTACTTTCATTTTTTGAATTTTGATTCATGGGAAAGAAACCATGGAGCTGAAATAACTCACTCAGAACAGCTTTTAAAGGATTACGTGGTACGATTGGATCTAATAGGCCCTTATGGAATGAATACTCAGCCGCTTGTGAACCATCGGGTACTGTCTTATTCAACGTTTGTTCAATTACTCTTTTACCCGCAAATGCAATGTAAGCATTAGGTTCAGCAATAATGACGTCTCCCAGCATACCAAAACTGGCTGTAACTCCACCAGTTGTAGGAGATGTAAGGATTGATACATAGAATAACTTTTTATTTAATTGATAATTATATGAAGCAGAAGATATTTTAGCCATTTGCATCAAGCTCAAACTTCCTTCTTGCATGCGTGCTCCTCCGGAAGCACACACAATAATAAGAGGCAGAGATTTATTAGTAGCATACTCGATCAAACGGGTGATTTTCTCGCCTACTACAGATCCCATACTGCCTCCCATGAACTGAAAATCCATAACCCCAATTGCTATGGGAATACCATTTAGTTGACCTATGCCTGTTTGAACAGCTTCGGTTAAACCTGTCTTTCTTTGATAAGAATCTATACGATCTCTATAAGGTTCCTCCTCTGAATGAAATTCGATGGGGTCTATAGAGACCATATTCTCATCCATAGGATCCCAAGTGCCCGGATCAATCGAAAGTTCAATTCTATCTGAACTACTCATTTTCAAGTGATATCCACACTGTTCACAAATATTCATTTTTGACCTAAAAAATTTTTTATAATTTAATCCATAACAATTTTCGCATTGAACCCATAAATGTCTGTATTTTTTATTTATATCGAAATCATTAGATCTTACTCTTATATTAAAATCACTGCCATTACTACTAGTTCTCATACTGGAACTTCTACTTTCACTCCCACTTACATTTTCATTACAAATGAAATTAGAAATATAATTATCACTGTAATTGTCGGTATCTCCCGAAATGTAACTATCAATACTTATTTCAAAACGAAGATAACTATCAATGCAACTATTAATGTGATTATTCCAACTAGATGGAGTATCACACATGTAATGATAATAATAGTGATTGTTATTCTTAGATCCACTATTCAGATAACTAGAATTCGGATAACTAGAAAAATAACTTTCTAGTTCACTCAGAAAGGAACTATCATTGTTAATCTCAAAAATCTGATTTTCAATATCAAAGCAACTTGGAATGTTTTTATCCGTATCATTTATAACGGAGTCTTCACTTCCATCGGTATGTCCAATAGGACCAAGACTATCCATTGATTTACTTAGCCCACACTTGTGTTCTAACTTTTCGTTAGACAACATCGAATTGAACCACCACCTTTCCATAAAGTATTACTGCCCCTTATTTGAAAATACAATAGATGAATAGTCATTCGATGAATAATTATTTTACTATTTGATTTCCTATCAGAATTAAGCATATAGATCCAATCATTAGGATCATTAACTAAAAAAAAATGAGTATTGAAAGAAATAATTATGTCTGTGGGAATCCGGAGTATTACTTCACTCAATATTTTGCATATTTATCTATTTATATTTTTATTATATATATATATTAAAAAAATATTAAATAATAAAAATAAATAAGTAATCAAATAACATAATTATAATATATATTTTATATAATATGTATGATGTATTATTGAATCTTTCTTTCAATTCTAAATAGAAAAACTAAATATAAAAAAGGGGTTATCTCATGTCGTGTACAAATTCTCATTGAAAGGGTAAATATTTGTTTCCTCCTATGAAGTGAAGAACTCATTCTCCTATAATCGAATAATACCTTTCTATTGCAACACGGAACGAAAAAGACAATATACAAGATGGTGGAAGGCGCCCTTCCTTTGTTTTGATCTATTGTCTGAAACTATGGAAATAATCCACCAATCCCAAGGATCCGTAGGATTAATTATGGATCCGACAAAACAAGAAACAATTTAGATATAATCTATCCATATATACACAGGGTTTTATAGGTAAGGTACGAGTAAGGTCAAGGTCTGTCCATTCTGTCCATATTGATATCTAAAAGAAATATGAAAAGACATAATTCGGCTCAATCCTTTTTTTAGTAAAAGATTGGGCCGAGTTTAATTGTAATTAGGAGAAC